TATATATTGTGTCAATTTGTAACAATATAAGTCAACAAACACAATGACATGTTGAAAACGCTAACCGAGCCTTTCCTGATTTTGGGGTTTAGCAGGAGTAACAAGGATCCTTGGGCGTTGGGGGGTAGGGGGGTTTAACGCGCAAAAGCCGCGGGGGAGGGGGGGCACTGATAGGTATTCTTCGGGTAATGTCTATGAATTATGCACGTATGTAGATTTATGCCTTTATATCTCTGAATAGACATTCACCCTGGCACCGATTATGTCCAACCTTGTTTTTACTGTTTAGTGTTCACTCTGGGATGCCAAGTGAGATGAAGAGAAAAAAAAAATACCAAATGCCTGTAAAGTTGCTTCAGCATGTGGGGTAACGCTTCGTTGGGTTGACACCATTAATCAGATGCCAGTATAAATCACAATATGGGGATTTTTAGAACGTATGGCCCTGAAATAGGAACCAGATGCCAGTAATAGTTCATTTTGTGCTACCCCCACAATTGTTGCCCCTGACCCATCATTAATATTATGCTACAAGCCATACCGGGTTGCTGGTCTCTCTAGATCTCCTCAATTAAAATCCACTTGGTATGTCTAATCTGAATTTCATTATTTTTGTTGTTTAAGTGTTTTAGTATGATATGAGGGTTGTTATATCATTCATTTAGTCTTTCCCTAGATTTCATGTTCTGTACTTTGCTTAACTTACCATGTTGTTGAGGTCTTATCATCATTACTTGAATTCTCGTGAATGAAATTAATGGTGATTATACATAGACATAGTATGTATGTCTATGGCAGAGGATAGTTTAATTTAGAATCCTAGCTTTGGGAGTTAGGGGCAGGAGTTAGAGCCTCCTTCCTCTGGCACCAGGGTGGATTTTAACCTCCGATATCCGGATTACAAAACCGGCGCTTTAGGGCGTTCTTAGCTACTGGGGCAAGCTCATCCAAGCATTTTATTCTCAAATCATCCGGCTAAAGGTGCTAGCAATAGGAAGATGGCAAAGTATAGAACAGACCCTACTTGTCCAATAATAACAAATGGGTGTTCAACTGGCATGCCCCCGATTCATGTAAGGATGAACACGTCTGCCACAAGTGTTCAAAACAGGAATTGAGTGAATGGTCGGAAGGTGAGACCCCGTTGCTTGGAGGTGTGCAGGATTGGTACAACCATCAGCACGAGGATTGAGAAGAGCAGGGCCAGAACGCCGCCTAGTTTATTAGGGATGGACCGAAGAATTGCATAAGCAAAGAGAAAGTACCACTCTGGCTTGATGTGTGGGGGGGTGACGAGGGGGTTGGCAGGAGTGAAGTTTTCGGGGTCGCCTAGCAGGTTTGGGGAGAATAATGCCAGAGAAGCCAGTCCTAGAAGAAGGACCACGAAACCTAGCAGGTCTTTGTAAGAAAAGTAGGGGTGGAAAGAAATCTTGTCGGGGTCTGAGTTGAGTCCCACGGGGTTATTGGAGCCTGTTTCGTGGAGGAATAGTAGGTGAAGAAGGGTGGCTCCGATGATGGCAAAGGGTAGTAGGAAATGGAATGCGAAGAACCGAGTGAGGGTGGCGTTGTCTACTGAGAAGCCTCCCCAGATTCATTGCACGAGTAGGTCCCCAACGTAGGGAACCGCAGATAGAAGGTTGGTGATGACGGTGGCACCTCAGAAAGACATTTGTCCCCAAGGGAGTACATAGCCGACGAATGCTGTCATTATCACGAGTAGGAGGAGGATGACCCCGATGTTTCAGGTCTCTTTGTACAAATAAGAGCCGTAGTATAGTCCTCGGCCGATGTGAAGGTAGATGCAGATGAAGAAGAATGAGGCCCCGTTGGCGTGAACGTTTCGGATTAACCAGCCGTAAGTGACATCACGGCAGATGTGAGCTACGGAGGAAAAAGCAGTGGAAACATCAGAGGTGTAGTGTATCGCCAGGAAGAGGCCGGTGAGAATTTGGGTGGCTAAACAAAGACCTAGAAGTGACCCAAAGTTTCATCAAACCGAAATATTGGAGGGGGCCGGAAGGTCAACTAGAGCGTCGTTGGCAATCTTGAATAGGGGGTGGGTTTTCCGTAGGTTGGCCATTAGGTGGTTCCTGTAGTTGAATAACAACGATAGTTTTTCAAGCTGGCAGCCCCAGTTAAAGTCTGGGCAGGAATAATTACTTATCTTATATGCGTACTTCTGTGTGCTTTTGTTGTCGGGCTTGTTGCTGTGGCATCTAACCCCGCTCCGTACTACGCGGCCCTGGGGCTGGTTTTGGCGGCAGGGGCCGGGTGTGGCGTACTGGCGGGTCATGGGGGCACATTCCTGTGTCTCGTGCTGTTCTTAATCTACTTAGGGGGCATGCTGGTGGTGTTCGCGTACTCCGCTGCCTTGGCGGCAGAACCTTTCCCGGAGACTTGGGGGGATGAGTCGGTGATGAAGTTGGTGGTGGTGTACTGGTCGTGCGTGTTGGGGGCGGGGGCGTGGTGTTGGGAAAGCTGGCACGCTGGGTCTTGGGTAATAACCGATGAGTTTAAAGAATTGTCGGCGGTGCGGGGGGATTCTTCTGGAGCTGCGCTGATGTACTCAGATGGGGGGCCCGCATTAGTGCTGTGTGCATGGGTGCTATTAGTGACGTTGCTGGTGGTGTTAGAGGTAACTCGGGGATTAGACCGGGGGGTGCTGCGGGCAGTTTAGAGGCCTACAAGCAGGAGGGCGAATGCGGTGGTGATTGCAAAGACTGTTAGGTAGGACTTGATCAGGCCTCGCTGGGCGTTGCTTGTGTGGGCGGACAACTCCGCTTGTGCGTAAGCCAATCCCTTGGGACCAGTGGCCTCAAACCAGGTTTGGTCAGTGAGCTGGTTGGCGATGGTTTGGCCGAAAATAAGGTTGAGGACAGGGCCCAGGCGATGCGCAGTGGATGGGAAGTATCCTAGCATGGTTCAGAAGCCATGAAGAGGGGTGTCCGGGAGTACCTTGGTCTGTTCAGTAGTAAAATTAGCCATTTCCAATGCTCCCAGAAGGCCAATGACAGTGATCGCGAGGGCCGCTCCTTTAAGAGCAAAGGGTATAGTTATCATTGGTGTTTTGGTTGGAAGGAGGTTGGAAGTGAGGAGAAGCCCTGCGACCAGGCTGCCTCAGGCCAAGCGCTTGATGGGGTTAATAACAGAGGGGTTGTTTTCATCGATGGGGACCAGCGGAAGAAACCGGGGGGTGCCCATTGAGACAAAAAATACGAGTCGAAGGGAGTAGACTGCGGTGAAAGAGGTTGCCAAGAGGGTGAGGGCAAGGGCTCAGGAGCAAAGGTAGGATGTATTAAGGGCTTCGATGATCGCGTCTTTGGAGAAGAATCCGGCTAAAAAAGGCATGCCAGTAAGAGCCAGGCTCCCGATGGTAATGCAGCTGGAGGTGATGGGGGCTAGGTTGTGTAACCCGCCCATCTTACGAATGTCTTGCTCATCGTCTAGGCTGTGGATAATAGACCCGGAGCAGAGGAAGAGCATCGCCTTAAAGAAAGCGTGGGTGCAAATGTGTAGGAAAGCGAGCTGTGGTTGGCCTAGGCCGATAGTCACCATTATTAGGCCGAGCTGACTTGATGTGGAAAAGGCAACGATTTTCTTGATGTCATTTTGAGTGAGGGCACAGGTTGCGGTGAATAACGTTGTCATGGCCCCGAGAGAGAGGGAGATGGCGAGCGCAGTCTGGTTATTCTCTAGCAGGGGGAATATTCGAATAAGAAGAAAAATTCCCGCCACGACCATTGTGCTGGAGTGGAGTAGGGCAGAAACCGGAGTGGGACCCTCCATGGCAGAAGGTAGCCATGGGTGTAGCCCAAATTGAGCTGATTTGCCCGTAGCTGCCAGGATCAGGCCTAGTAAAGCAGGAGTGCAATCAAGCCCATTAGAGCAAGAGAACATTTGTTGTATCTCTCATGAGTCGAGATTTGCTGCAAATCAGGCCATGCTTATAATTAGTCCAATGTCACCGATTCGATTATAAATCACGGCCTGAAGGGCAGCTGCGTTGGCGTCGGCTCGTCCGTGTCACCAGCCGATGAGGAGGAATGATATAATACCCACCCCCTCCCAGCCAATAAACAGTTGAAACATATTGTTGGCGGTGACTAGCACAATCATAGCTACCAGAAAGAGAAGTAAATACTTGAAAAATCGATTCATAATAGGATCGGCGTGCATGTATCAAGATGCGAACTCAAGGATGGACCATGTGACGTATAGGGCAATGGGTGTGAATATCAGTGAGTAGTGGTCAAACTTGAAGCTAATGTTGATATCAAAAGTGGCAATGTTTATTCAGTGTCAGTTGGTAACGATAGCCTCCGTGCCCTGATCGAGGAAGATAAGGAGGGGAAGAAGACTAACTGCGAAGGCAGAGCTAACTGCTGCTTTTACGTGGGTGACCGCCCAGTCCTTGTGGCGAGGGGAGGGGTCGAGGGTTGTTAAAAGAGGGTAGAGGAGGAGTGCTAGGACTAACAGGTGGGCGGAGGAGAGGATAAGCAGCGTTGGTTGCATAGCTACTACTTGGAGTTGCACCAAGAGTTTTTGGTTCCTAACACCCATGGATGAACTATTATCCTTTAGGAGCGAGGGAGCCGGGGGGTTTAACCCCAGAAATAAAGGTTAGCAGTCTTCAGTTGTCGTCAGACCTCTCTCGGTGGGCAGGGGGACTTTAACCTCCAACTTCAGAACCACAATCTAATATTTTTGTTAAAACTATGCCTACAGCAGTGTCAGCCTCACATAAGTTCGGGCTGGGCGATCAGGAGCACAACGGGGATAAGGTGCATGGCAATAAGAAGGTGTTCTCGAGTGTGGAACGGTTTCATGTTTGTCAAGTAGAGAGGGACGGGTCCTCGCTGCGTCATCAAAAACAAGTAGAGTGAGTATGCGGCTGTGATGGCAGTGCCCAGCCCTGTGAAAATCAGAGTCCAAGGGGCCCAGGCAAAAAGTGTTGCAATAATCACCAGCTCCCCCATGAGATTGGGGAGGGGTGGGAGGGCCAAGTTAACAAGGCTGGCCCCGAACCATCAGGCCGCTGTAAGCGGGAACAGCACTTGGAGCCCCCGAGCAAAAACTATGGATCGGCTGTGTGTTCGTTCATAGCTGGTATTGGCAAGACAGAATAGGGCTGAGGAAGCAAGGCCGTGTGCGATTATTAAAACGATTGCTCCGGTGAGGCCCCATGGGGTCTGGATAAGAATACCCGCCGCGACCAAGCCCATGTGGCTTACAGAGGAGTAGGCGATGAGGGACTTGAGATCGGTCTGACGTAGACAGATCGAGCCTGTTATGACGATGCCCCAGAGTGCTATAATGATAAACGGGTAGGCCATTTGTTCGGTAAGTGGGTCAAGCACTACTATTACGCGGATTATGCCGTAGCCTCCGAGCTTTAGTAGTACAGCTGCTAGTACTATTGACCCTGCAATGGGGGCCTCTACGTGAGCTTTGGGGAGTCAGAGGTGTACTCCGTATAGGGGTATTTTGACCAGGAAGGCGACAAGGCAGCCCACTCATCAGATCTTATCCCCGTAAGAAACCAGACTTAGTTGCGGGAGGAGGCCAATAGTGTGTATTGAAAGGGTCCCTGTTGTCTTATTAAGCAGTAGCAGTGCTACAAGCAGGGGAAGCGAGCCGGCCAGGGTGTAAAAGAGGAAGTACATGCCTGCGTTGAGACGTTCTGCCTGGTTCCCCCAGCGGGTGATAATGATAAGGGTGGGTACAAGCGTTGCCTCAAACATAACGTAGAACATGATAATTTCAGTGGCCCCGAAGGCGAGGATGAGGAAGGTCTGTAAGGAGGCTAGTAGTGAAATGTATGTACGTTGCCGGCTAACGGGTTCAGGGGTGATATGGTTCTGGCTCGCAAGGATTATGAGCGGGAGCAGCCAACAGGTAAGGACGAGCAATGGGGTGGACAGCGGGTCGGTCGCCAAGAAAGGGTCGGGGGCGGCCCAGCCGGTCTCCGAGTCCCACTTTAATCAAGTAAGGCTGACCAGTCCAATGAAGAGTGCTTGAGAAGTTGTGGAGGTTCATAATCATTTCGCAGGGGTTAGCCAGATGAGGGGGAACAGTATGAGTGTTGGTAGTAGAACTTTTAGCATTGTAGGAGGTTTAAATTCTGGAGCCGATCCGTGCCATGGGTGCGGGCGGCCGCCACCAGGAGTGCTAGACCGGCGCTTGCCTCGCAGGCTGAGAATGCTAGAAGTAGCATGGGGGCTGCGGTATACGTTGAGACCCCGAGTTGTAAAGCTCAGAGTGAAAGGGCAAGAAAGAGGGAGAGTATTATGCCTTCCAAGCAAAGAAGGGCTGAGAGAAGATGGGTCCGGTGGAAGGCCAAGCCTACAAGGCCCAGGAGAAAGGCTGTAGTAAAAGTGAACTGGACGGGGGTCATAAGAAGGCCATGGATTTAAACCATGATTCTCTGAGCCGAAATCAGGGGTCTTATGTTGGACTAGCCTCCATTATTCAGCCCATTCTAAGCCCCCCTGGGTTCACTCATAGACTAGTCCGAGGGTGAGGAGGGCCAGTACGGCCGACGCCCAGATCAGGGTGTCTGTGGGCACCGGTAGTTGGTCTCCTCAGGGAAGTGGGAGTAGAAGGGCAATTTCTAGATCAAAGAGCAAAAAGAGAATTGCAACTAGGAAGAACCGTAGTGAAAAAGGCAGGCGAGCTGAGCCCAGCGGGTCGAACCCGCATTCGTAAGGGGAAAGCTTCTCGGCGTCAGGGGTTGGGTCGGGAAGTCAGAATCCCACGACCATCAAGATCAAAGACAAAAGTGCAGTAATAATGGTAATTGCTGTGACAAGGTTAATTATCTTTCCTTGGATTTTAACCAAGACTAAATGGTTGGAAGCCACTCGTACTAACTTTGAATACTAGAAAGATTATGAGCCTCACCAGTAAATGGATACGTAGAGGAATAGCCACACTACGTCAACGAAGTGTCAGTACCAAGCGGCAGCTTCGAATCCAAAGTGATGCTTGGAGGTAAAATGATACTGGATTTGGCGGAGGAGACAGATGGCTAAGAATGTGGAGCCAATAATTACGTGAAGGCCGTGAAACCCGGTGGCTACGAAAAAGGTGGAGCCATATACTCCATCCGCGATTGTAAAGGGAGCTTCATAGTATTCTAGGCCTTGTAAAAAAGTGAAGTAGAATCCAAGAAGAATGGTGAGAAAAAGGGATTGGATGACCTGCTTCCGGTTGTTCTCCATAAGGCTGTGGTGTGCCCATGTGACTGTGACCCCCGAGGCTAGTAATACGGCTGTATTAAGGAGGGGTACTTCGAAGGGGTCGAGTGTTGAAATCCCCGAGGGAGGCCAGCAACCCCCTAGTTCGGGTGTGGGGGCTAAGCTCGAGTGGTAAAAGGCCCAGAAGAACCCTAAAAAGAAAAAGACCTCGGAGGTGATAAAAAGAATCATACCATAGCGCAGCCCCTTTTGTACTGGAGGGGTGTGATGACCAAGGTATGTCCCCTCTCGAACGACATCTCGTCATCACTGATACATGGTGAGGAGCGTTAGTATGGTCCCCAGGGTCATTAGAATGGTTGAGTGGAAATGAAACCAGATGGCTAACCCTGACGTTGTTAGAAGAGCAGCCATTGCGCCTGTAAGTGGCCATGGGCTGGGGTCAACTATGTGATACGCGTGTGCTTGGTGTGTCATTAGACGTTTTCTTGTAAATATAAGCTTAGTAAGAGAACAAACACGTAGGCTTGAATTATCGCCACTGCAACCTCTAGCAGGGTGAGCAGGAATAAAACAACAGTTGTGAGAAGGCCGACTGCGGGTGCCATAGGGAGCAGTACGTATGCGGCTAAAGAGATGAGGTAAATTAAGAGGTGGCCTGCTGTGAGGTTGGCTGTGAGTCGGACGCCCAACGCGAGGGGGCGAATAAACAAGCTGATTGTTTCGATGATAATGAGGACAGGGATTAGGGGCGTGGGGGTACCCTCAGGGAGAAGATGTGCTAGGGCATCATTAGTCTTCTTTCCGATGCCAATGACTACCGTGGCCAGTCAAAATGGGACAGCAAAGGCTATGTTCATGGAGAGTTGGGTAGTGGGGGTGAAAGTGTATGGAAGTAACCCGAACACATTAAGTACAAACAGGAAGAACATTAATGATGTAAGCAAGAGTGCTCACTTGTGGCCCTCGGGGTTAATAGGAGAAAAAATTTGTCGTGCGAATTGGTGTACCAACCAGGACTGGACTTCGTGCAGTCGGGTAGTTAAAAACCGGTTAAGTGTCGGTCGTAGCATGACCCAGGGTATAGCTAGGGCAATGGCAATAAGAGGGATGCCTAGGAGAACGGGGCTCGCAAATTGGTTAAATAAGTTTAGTGCCATGGTCAGTTTCAGTGTTGCAGCATAGCCGATAGTGAGTGTTGTGAGGGTGAAATATTAGCTTCTCCGGCATTAAGCTCTTTTGGGAAGTTTGGAGAAGTCAAGGTGGCCATTTTGTAGGGGATTGCCAGAGTAAAAAGTACCCATGAAAGGGAGAGAGTGTAGAATCAAACAGCGGGATCCAGCTGTGGCATGTCGCTAGGGGTGATTGGTGCCCACCATTCTTCAGCTTAAAAGGCTGATGCTATCCCCATTTTAGCTTCCCAGCGAAGCGTCTTCCAGTATTAATCAGCATCAGTTTTCGAAGTGCTCTAGGGGGACCGCTTCTACGACGATTGGCATGAAGCTGTGGTTAGCACCACAAATCTCGGAGCACTGTCCGTAATACAGCCCTGGGCGTGAGGCAATAAAGGCTGTTTGATTAAGGCGTCCGGGCACTGCGTCTATCTTGATACCTAGCGATGGGACGGCCCAGGAATGGAGCACGTCTTCGGCAGAAATTAGGAGTCGAATTGGGGATTCTATTGGGATTACCATTCGATGGTCTGTTTCCAGGAGGCGAAAGTGTCCTGGGTCGAGGTCGTGAGTGGGGACCATGTAGGCGTCGAAGCCCAGATTCTCGTAGTCGGTGTACTCGTAGCTTCAGTATCATTGGTGGCCCACTGCTTTGATGGTAAGGTGGGGGTCATTGATTTCGTCTATGAGGTAAAGAATTCGCAGTGAGGGAAGGGCGATAAGAATAAGAATAATAGCTGGGAGGACAGTTCAGACAATCTCAACTTCTTGGGAGTCAAGTACAAACTTGTTTGTGAGCCCAGTTGTTACCATTGCAAGGATAATGTAAAGTACCAAGGCGCTAATTAAGAACACGATTATGAGTGCGTGGTCGTGGAAGTGAAGAAGTTCCTCTATCACAGGTGAAGCCGCGTCTTGGAATCCTAATTGAGTGGGATATGCCATTCTAGCCCGGGGGCCGGAGGTACGCAGGGGTCTAACCTACAATTCCGCCTTGACAAGGCGGTGTAATATTTTACTAGTACCTCATAAAGAAAGTGGCAGAATGGCGATGCGACTGGCTTGAAACCAGTACATGGGGGTTCGATTCCCTCCTTTCTCGTTAATACTCTTGGACTAGTACAAAAGCGGGCTCCTCGAATGTGTGATATGGGGGAGGACATCCGTGGAGTCATTCTACGTTCGTGGCGGTTATTTCCACAGAAAGCACTTCCCGTTTGGCGGTGAATGCTTCCCAAAGGATAAATAGGAACATAACTACTGCTACTAGTGAGACTAGTGACCCAATAGAAGACACTGTGTTTCAAAGGGCGTAGGCGTCCGGGTAGTCGGAGTACCGTCGTGGCATGCCTGCAAGGCCTAGGAAGTGCTGAGGGAAGAAAGTGAGGTTTACCCCCGCGAACATGACCCCGAAGTGAACTTTTGTTCAGGTCTCGTGCATAGTGAATCCTGTGAAAAGAGGGAATCAGTGAACGAAGCCTGCCATAATAGCGAAAACTGCCCCCATCGACAATACATAGTGGAAGTGGGCAACAACATAGTATGTGTCGTGAAGGACGATGTCTAGGGATGAATTAGCCAGTACGATGCCTGTGAGGCCGCCCACTGTGAATAGGAAGATAAACCCAAGGGCCCATAGCATGGGGGTTTCTCATTTGATGGCACCGCCGTGGAGGGTGGCCAGTCAGCTAAAGACTTTGACCCCCGTTGGGATGGCGATAATCATTGTTGCAGAGGTAAAATATGCTCGGGTGTCAACGTCCATTCCGACTGTGAACATGTGGTGGGCTCAGACGATAAAGCCTAGAAGGCCAATTGCTATCATAGCTCAGACCATGCCCATGTAGCCGAAGGGTTCTTTTTTGCCCGAGTAGTAGGCAACGATGTGGGAAATTATTCCGAAGCCTGGAAGGATTAAAATATAAACCTCGGGGTGGCCGAAAAATCAGAATAAGTGTTGGTAGAGAATTGGGTCCCCCCCTCCTGCAGGGTCGAAGAAGGTGGTGTTTAGGTTTCGATCAGTAAGAAGCATGGTGATCCCCGCAGCTAACACTGGGAGAGAAAGCAGCAGAAGTACTGCCGTAATCAAAACAGCTCACACAAACAGAGGGGTTTGGTACTGGGAGATGGCTGGGGGTTTCATGTTAATAATAGTTGTAATGAAATTAATTGCCCCTAGAATAGAAGAGATACCCGCCAGGTGGAGGGAGAAAATCGTTAGGTCTACTGAGGCCCCTGCGTGGGCGAGGTTGCCAGCTAAAGGGGGATAAACAGTTCATCCTGTCCCTGCCCCGGCTTCAACCCCGGACGAAGCCAGAAGAAGAAGGAAAGATGGAGGAAGTAGCCAAAAGCTTATGTTATTTATTCGGGGGAAGGCTATGTCGGGAGCCCCAATCATGAGCGGGATTAGTCAATTTCCGAAGCCCCCAATTAGGATTGGTATTACTATAAAGAAGATTATAACAAAGGCGTGTGCTGTGACGATGACGTTATAGATTTGGTCATCGCCTAGTAGTGAGCCCGGCTGGCTCAGCTCGGCCCGAATTAACAGGCTAAGGGCTGTGCCGACTATACCGGCTCAGGCACCAAATACTAAATAAAGGGTGCCAATGTCTTTGTGATTGGTGGAGAAAAATCATCGTGTGATTGTCACAGGTAGAGTGGCTGAGTGCGCAAGCGGTGGGTTGTAGCCCCGAAGACAGAGGTTTAAGTCCTCTCTGTACCAAGTCCCGTGGTGTAGCACACATCAGATTGCAAACCTGAAGACGCAGGCTAACAGCCCGCCGGGACTTCCCCCGCCTCCCCCCTTTACGGCCTTAGGCCGCGGCGGGGGAAGGTAAAGAAATGCTCGCTGGTTTGGGCGCTTAGCTGTTAACTAAGAGTTTAAGGGATCGAGGCCCTTTTCTTTAGACAAGGCCTTAGCTTAATTAAAGTCTTTGATTTGCATTCAAAAGATGTGGGATAAAGTCCCGCAGGCCTTATGTCAAGCGCTAGGAGATTTTCACTCCTATTTGAAGCTTTGAAGGCTTCCGGGCTCGTGTTACCCCAAGCGCTTATCCTGAGACCGAAAAGAGGGCAGGCAGTATCGGTAGTAGGCAGAGGGTAAGAATAATGAATAATGCTAAAGGAAGCATATTGGCTTTAGAATAAAGGCGCCATGAGGCGGGCACGCTAGTGGTGCCAGGCGAGACCGTGAGGGTCAGGGCGTAAGACAGGCGTAGGTAAAAGTAAAGACTGAGAAGTGCGCTGAGGGCCGTGACGACGGCCAACAGGGAAAGGCCCTGCTTGGCGAGCTCTTCGAGAATTAATCACTTAGGCATAAATCCGGTGAGAGGGGGGAGCCCGCCTAAAGAAAGCAGTGTTATTGCCGCTAGGGGCGCCAGGACAGGGAATTTGGTCCAGGACAAGGCCAGCGTGCCGATGTTCATTGAGGAGGTCATCTTGAAGGTGAGGAAAGCTGCTGAAGTCATTGTAATATAGATAATCAAGGTAAAAAAGGCAAGGTCTGCGGCGTATTGAATAACAACTATCATTCAGCCAAGGTGGGCGATGGACGAGTAGGCCAAAATCTTTCGAAGTTGGGTCTGGTTCATGCCTCCTCACCCGCCTACGAGGACGGAGGCGAGGCCCATAATTGTGAGAAGCATTGGGTGTACTGTGGGTGCAACTTGGATGAGGATGGCGAAGGGTGCGAGTTTTTGTCAGGTGGAAAGGACAAGTCCTGCAGTAAGGTCGAGGCCCTGAAGAACGTCTGGGAGTCAAAGGTGCATTGGGGCCAGCCCGACTTTTATGGCCAAAGCAATGGCGATCAATGTAGCTGTGGCAGGGTGGGAGACTTGAGTAATGCCCCATTCACCCATGATTCAAGCATTGGTGGTGCTAGCAAATAAAATTACGGCCGCTGCTGTGGCCTGGGTTAAAAAGTACTTGGTGGTGGCTTCCACGGCGCGCGGGCTCTGGTCTTGTGATATAAGTGGGAGAATGGCGAGGGTGTTTAGTTCAAGGCCTATCCAGGCCATGAGCCAGTGCGAGCTGGCGAACGTGACGGCAGTTCCGAGAGCGAGGGTTGAGATGAGCACAGCGAGAACGTACGGGTTCACTAGCATAGATAGGGGTCAAACCTACATTCTCGGGGTATGGGCCCGAAAGCTTTTTTAGCTGACTATACTAGAAAGTGGTGTAGTGGAAGCACCAGGGGTTTTGGTCTCCTGAGCATGCGTTCGAGTCCCCTTTTTCTAAAGAACTGGGGGGATTTTAACCCCCGTTAAATACCCTATCAAAGTACTCCCTGGGTCTCTCGGGCACAGTTCCGGAGCAGGTTTAGCTCTGAGGTGGTAATCCCGCGAGTGCAAGAGGGAAAGCTAAGTGCCAGAGGGTCAAAGCTAAAGTTAGGGGGAGAAATGCTTTCCAGACTAGGTGCATAAGCTGGTCATACCGAAATCGCGGGTAGGAGGCCCGAACTCATAAGAACATGATCGACAAGAGGGCCGCTTTAGATATGATATTGATCGTGGTAATTTCGGGGAGAGAGATAAAGTGAGAAGCGCCCATGAATAGGACTGCGGAGAGAGTATTCATAAGCAGGATGTTGGAGTACTCGGCGAGGAAAAACAAGGCAAAAGGTCCCCCAGCATATTCCACATTAAAACCCGAGACTAGTTCGGACTCGCCTTCAGTGAGGTCAAAGGGGGCCCGGTTGGTTTCTGCTAGGGTAGAAATATATCACATGGCAGCTAGTGGCCAGGCCGGAAGAAGAAGTCAGGTGGTTTCCTGGGCGGTGTTAAGAGTTTGGAGGGTAAACCCCCCGCTGACAATAATCACAGAAAGAATAATGAGTCCCAAACTGACCTCATAAGAGATAGTCTGGGCCACTGCTCGAAGAGCCCCCACCAAAGCATACTTTGAATTAGAGGCCCACCCGGATCCGAGAATGGAGTAAACTGCTAGGCTTGACAGCGCTAGTATGAAAAGAATGCCTAGGTTGAGATCAACAATCGGGTACGGGAGGGGCATGGGGGCTCAGAGAGTAAGTGCAAGTGCAAGGGCGAGGACTGGGGCTAACAGGAATAGAAATGGAGAAGACACCGAGGGCCGCACGGGCTCTTTGATAAAGAGCTTGATCCCGTCGCAGATGGGCTGTAGTAATCCGAAGGGCCCCACAATGTTAGGACCCTTTCGCAGTTGTATGTAACCAAGTACTTTTCGTTCCACGAGTGTAAGAAATGCTACGGCAAGGAGGATTGGTACAATATAGGTGAAAGGGGACACCAAGTGGGTAACGAGGGCGGTAAGCATAGCTGGGGAGAGGATTTGAACCCCTGATTGAAAGATCTTAGGTCTTCTGCAATTACCAGGCTCTGCCACTCCAGCATGCCCTTTATCTAGGGCAAAGTCTTGCTTCCCCTTGTCCAATTCAGTTGGTTTCATTAGGTGGGGGTGAGGCGTGCCTCCGGCATTGGCCTCCTCTTCCCGGTCCTTTCGTACTAGGAAAGGTGGCGTAGCAGATAGAAACTGACCTGGATTTCTCCGGTCTGAACTCAGATCACGTAGGACTTTAATCGTTGAACAAACGAACCCTTAATAGCGGCTGCGCCATTAGGATGTCCTGATCCAACATCGAGGTCGTAAACCCCCTCGGCGATAGGGACTCTGGGAGGGGATTGCGCTGTTATCCCTAGGGTAACTTGGTCCGTTGCTCGGCATAAGTGCCGGATCATAATTGGTCAGATGTGTCTGTGGCTTGGAGATGTCTCTCTGGGCTCTAGGGTTACCCCGTTCCACATGGGGGCTCTGTTCTCCCCCGCGGTCGTCCCAACCGAAGACAGTCAGGCCAAATAATTCCATACCGTTCTTATCATCAGGGAATTGTTTAACGTGGTTGGCCATATGTCTCAAGCTCCAAAGGGTCTTCTCGTCTTGCGGTATAATGTCCGCTTCTGCACGGACAGATCAATTTCACTGACTGGGGGGGGGAGACAGTCAAGCCCTCGTGGCGCCATTCATACAGGTCTCCATTTAAGCGACAAGTGATTGCGCTACCTTAGCACGGTCAAAATACCGCGGCCATTGAACATATAGTCATTGGGCAGGCGGGACCTCCTATACGTCGATTTTTGCAGGAGGCGATGTTTTTGGTAAACAGGCGAGGCTTGTGTTTGCCGAGTTCCTTCCCGCCCTTTTAGTCTTTCCCGGGGGCACTCCTGTGTAGGGCTAACGATATGACTGGTGGGTTCTTCCTGTTTTTCTTGGGGGCCACGGTGCTCTCTAGCGTTGAGTTCGTTATTTGCCGGCGTCTGGTCCGTTCCGGCTTACACGTGTGCGGGGAGAGGGTCCGGCCCTCTTGTTACTCATTCTAGCATAGTCGTTCCCATGGTGGCATGGGACGGCCCAGTAAAATTAGGGGGGTAGGGGGTGTTATCGGCATAATAGGGTTAAATTGCGGTCCGAGCTTTAACGCTTTCTTCACAGATGGCTGCTTTCAGGCCCACTGGAACGTCTTGCCTTAAGAAAGTGTGACCCTTAGCCTCCTGTGAAGGTTGTGTCCTATTTCAGAAGAGCTGTACCTCTTCTGACTAACTCCCTCATCTTTCTCAAAGTCTGTAGTGGGTGACACGTAAGTGACCTAAAACTGGCCCGAGGTGGTTGGGGGCTGAACTTCTATCCATTTCCTGGGCAACCAGCTATCACCAAGCTCGGTAAGTCTGTCACTTCTACTCGGAGCTCTTCCCACTCTTTTGCCACAGAGACGGGTTGGCCCTTCTGCAGGCTGTCTCGGAGTAGCTCGCTTGGTTTCGGGGGTCTGAACTGTAGTGCCCTTTGCTCAGGGGTGCTGGCTAGATCATGATGCAAAAGGTACGAGGTCTAAGCTCTGCTTTTTCAAGCTTAAATGGGTTGTTTCACTTCTCTTTCAGCTTTCCCTTGCGGTACTTTCACTATGGCTTTTTGTAACCTTTTCTGTCGCCCATACTCAGGTGGAAAAATGATTTGTTTTATCTTGTTGTAAGTTGTAGGGGGTTATTTGTATTTTAATGTTAACTCCCAGTAGTTCAAGCTAGCTGTTCGGCTCAGGGCGGCCCAAATTGCATGGGCGTCTTCTCGGTGTAAGGGAGGTGCCTAACTATCTCGGCCACGCACTGGTTAGTCCAAGTGCACCTTCCGGTACACTTACCTTGTTACGACTTGCCTCCCCTATATGAAGTTGGACCGGGGTTAGTGTTAGGGTTCAATGTATAGGTCCTAGAGGGGAGGGTGACGGGCGGTGTGTGCACGCCTCAGAGCCAAATTCAAAAGAACACTCTGCTTTCTTTTTACTGCTAAATCCACCTTCAAGTGTCTCATTTCAGAGCACTGTCCGTATGTTCTGTATTAGAAAATGTAGCCCATCTCTTCCCACCCCGTGCGCTACACCTCGACCTGACGTTCTGGGCTGTGCCCATTTTGCTTACTACAAGGCCCTCACGGGGTAAGCTGGCGACGGTGGTATATAGACGGAGGGAACAAGGGGTGGTGAGGTTTAACGGGGATTATCGGTTCTAGAACAGGCTCCTCTAGGTGGGTCTGAGGCGCCGCCAAGTCCTTTGGGTTTCAAGCTATTGCTCGTAGTTCCCAGGCGGATGCTAGGGTAGGTTAGCATCTAAGTTTACGGCTGAGCATAGTGGGGTATCTAATCCCAGTTTGTTTCTCGGCTATCGTGAAGTCAGGTGGTTCATGGTAAAGCCACTTTCGTGGGTGAGCTTAACACCTCCAAAACGCGTATAACGGCTGAGGGGGTCTTCGGCCTTAGTTCAAGATTCGCCTTAATCACTCTTTACGCCGTGACTGTCAACTGGAGCCTCTCGTGTAACCGCGGTGGCTGGCACGAGTTTTACCGGCCCTAAAATCTAACCCTAGCTAAGTCAAGTTTTCACTTATAGCTTAATGTTAATCACTGCTGAATTCCCTTGGGGGAGTGGCATAGCAAGGCGTCATGGGCTGCGGTGCGTGCCTGATACCGGCCCCTCGTTCTCGGGTGGAGCGCCGAGGGCATCCTCACAGGGGTGCGGATACTTGCATGTATAATCCGGGTTAAAGCTGACAGTAAAGCCGGGACCAAGCCTTTGTGCTGGCGGAACTTTCTAGGGTCCTTCTTAACATCTTCAGTGTTATGCTTTAATTAAGCTACACTAGC